AGCTAGAACCTCATTCTCTCTTTTTTTTTTATTTCATTAATTGAACTTCCTTTAATTAAGTCAAAATTCTTTAAAAACCTCTGCCCTCTTTAAAATATCATAAACGGTTTCCGTAGGTTGAGCGCCTTTTTCAAGAAAATATAGAATAGCAGGAACGTTTAAATAAGTTTGATTCCTTATTGGATCATAAAAACCCACTTTTCGCAGATCTCTTCCCTCTCTTCTGGACCGAACATCAATTGCAACGATTCGATAGACGGCTCATTGGGATAGATTAGATCAACAGCAACCCCCCTTGGAAACGTATAGGAAGTTTTCTCCTCGTACGGCTCGAGAAAAATGATTCGAAGTTATGTATTAGAATGGCAAATCAAAAAAGTCCATAAAATCATCAAATGAATTAAATGAAGAATTAAGTCCTTTTTCTTTCCTAAAAAAAGAAAATCATTTGTATACTCATAACTCAAGTTAAATAACTTTCAAATAGCCAAAAAAAAAATCCTTTGGCATTTCATTTATTGAGCAGTCTCGAATACCCTTTTTTGTCTCATTTAGAATCGATTTGAATTCTGCATTCTGATTCAAATCCAATTGTTAATTGGTGCGACAATCCAATATGAAAATAGAAAATAAAAGGATGTTTCCTTGTTCCGGAATCTTTTATCTTTGTTTTGAATCATTAGGTTTAGACCTTACTTCGTTGATTTTTAATCCTTTCAAAAATGATAGCAACATACCTTTTTGTTATTTCTTTCTATCAAAGAATCATATGAACGGCGGATTCCCACACGATATATATAATTTTTATCGAAAAGGTTTTATCAATCCCAACAAAATTTCCTTTAAGATTTGAAACTTGCCTGATTGGGGTCCTTTCGGTATCTCTGTCAAAGATATACTTACGAAGTTGTTCCAACTTATTGATTAACATTAACCCTAGACCCTTTCCCCTTAAGAAATGAATCAATACTTTCTACTCGAGCTCCATCATGTACTATTTCCATCACACCCCAACAAAAAATGCGGGTTCGAGTGGAGGAGAACAAAGGATGTCGAGTCAAGAGCATCCCTTAATTAGATTATAGAATGGTGGATATAAGAATCCACAACAGATCATGTCCTTCAAGTCGCACGTTGCTTTCTACCACATCGTTTCAAACGAAGTTTTACCATAACATTCCTCGAATTTGGAACCGCTATGCGGTTGATTAAGTTATAGAATCATGAATAGTCATTAGTTCAGTTAGGACAGTCGGCACATAAGATTTAGAATATATATTAAGTTATTTTTCATTTTTTTTTTTTCAATTTCAATAATGAAAAAAAATTCCAATTTGTTTTACATCCAATAAAAACAATAAAAATGAAAAAATCGATTGGAAAAATACAATTTGAATTATTTACTAGAATTACACATGCCCTTACTCTGGGACGGAAGGATTCGAACCTTCGAATAGCGGGACCAAAACCCGACGCCTTACCACTTGGCCACGCCCCACTTTGATTTCTATTCGACACTAATAAAGACTAATGTTATTATTGATTGTTCGTCAATTCCAGCCAAAATAGCTAAAGAAAAAATTAGATTCTATTGTTAGTATTTTGACGCATGTAGATATAGAATTATCCTGAATTTATTGATCATTACATATAATTACATTAAGATATTGTATGAAAGTAGAATTTTTTCTATTCTCAAAAGAGAATGGAAAGTTTTTTGGTTGAGTGAGTAAGTTCAAAAAAAAAAAAAAGAAGGATTTTTGATCTTTCTTTTTTTATTTTCTTCATTTTTTCCTTCTATGAAGAACTCAATCAAAATACAATTATCTTAAAAACAAAATGTCTGTTATGCTTAATATCTTAAGTTTGATCTGTCTTAATTCTGCCCTTTATTCGAGTAGTTTTTTCTTAGTCAAATTACCTGAAGCCTACGATTTTTTGAGTCCAATCGTAGATTTTATGCCAGTCATACCTGTACTCTTTTTTCTCTTAGCCTTTGTTTGGCAAGCTGCTGTAAGCTTTCGATGAAATCTTTCATCTTGTCCTAGAAAAATGAATGATTTTTTCGAGAAAAATGATGCGAATACTAATAATTGATAAGATCAGACAAATCTTACAGTATGAACTCTTGATTCAAACATGAGAATTCTTGGATAACCGCGATTCGGATCGCCTCCTTTTACCATTCTAACTATTTTGATTTTCCGTGAATGAAAAACCTTATTGTGATCCTCCACAGGTGGGTATAAAAAAAATTCTTTTCGATTTCTAAAAACTACCTTCTTTGGTTTTCGGTATCAAAATAGGATATGCGGTATAAAAATAGATTCTCTATTCTCTTTTTTCAAAAAAAAAAATAATAATAATCTTGGAGATTGTGTAATGCTTACTCTCAAACTCTTTGTTTACACAGTAGTGATATTCTTTGTTTCTCTCTTCATTTTCGGATTTCTATCTAATGATCCAGGACGCAATCCTGGACGCGAAGAATAAAGGGGGGTTTCTTTACTTGATTTTTCATTTTATAAAATTAGAAATAAAAATAGATGAAAAAAAAATAGAAAAAAATTCTATTTGATATTTGTAATTATATATAATTTGTAATTTTTTTGAAAAAATAAAAAAGATTGAAAAAATTCGAAAGATAAATCAACTATTAAGTCATTAATGGAAACGGAAAGAGAGGGATTCGAACCCTCGGTACGAATGAATCGTACAACGGATTAGCAATCCGACGCTTTCGTCCACTCAGCCATCTCTCCCCATGGAAAAAAATAAAAAACTAATATTCAAAAATTAAATAATATAAAAATATTATATAAAATAATTCGAAATATAATTCTATAATAACAATAATATATATCTACAAAATATACAAGTTGTATTGTGTAATACAACTAGGTACAAGTTTTATCTGAAATTCCAATCAGTTAGATAAATTAGAAAGATTCAATAAAAGATTCACAACACAATCACAATATAAATTTGAGTTTATTGACTTATTCGAAAAATATATATATTCTAAAATAAATACTTCGATGCCATTTCTTATTATCTTTTCTTCCCCCTTTTGCTTCCATTTTTTCGTTTTTTTTTCTACCGCTCTTACTTTATCTTTGTTAGTGAAATCTATAATCTAATAGTTAATAATTGATAAATCAAAAACTTTCAATTGAACTCCTTCTTTAGAATTCATATTTTTACTTATTCTCCCCCCGATCTTTCAAAATGGAAACTTAGGCAAGTACCTTGATATACACAAATTTAGTTTAGTTTAATTAAAAAAAAAAAAGAACATATTTAATTTAGTTCCTTCATGCTTAATATACCTACTATAACTAGGATAATTAATTTTTTGCGTTTTTTACTATTGACTTTAATTATAACTTCCGTTTTATTTATAGTTCTGAGTAAGATAGGACTTATTTGAAGTTAATCGAATGAACAACTCAAGAAATCTTTATGTGGGATTCCATATATTTTTTAGCTCTTTATCGCGTCAATTGATAATTTTTGGTTATTGAGATTCATGGGCAATTCAGATTAATATTTAGAGATAGATATTACCTTTTTCTTTTTTTTTCAAAGGAATTGAAATGATTGAAGTTTTTCTATTTGGAATTGTCTTAGGTCTAATTCCTATTACTTTGGCTGGATTATTCGTAACCGCATATTTACAATACAGACGTGGTGATCAGTTGGGCTTTTGATTAATTAGATTAATTAACAAATATTTTTTTAATTGACCTCCTGTAGATTAGAGAAAGTAGGAGGTCAAATCTAGATTACTGCTCAGTTATTTCAGTCTAATTCGATAATTAATTCGATTCGACCTAACAAGAATGGAATCGCGCTCTGTAGGATTTGAACCTACGACATCGGGTTTTGGAGACCCACGTTCTACCGAACTGAACTAAGAGCGCTTTCTTATCATAATAGATAAGACTGTAAAGAAACCTTTTTGTAACAAAAAACTACATCTGCATCCTGCATGCATATACTTCATATAGAGTATGATAAAAAAAATGAGAAATTCTGTTTTTAATCGATTTTAATTAAAATGAAATTCCTCCTTACTTCTCAGAGGAAAAGTAATTAGGTAGGGATGACGGGATTTGAACCCGTGACATTTTGTACCCAAAACAAACGCGCTACCAAGCTGCGCTACATCCCTTTCAATTCAATTGGTTTTTATAGTGTAATTGTAAAGAATCCTTGTCTTGTTTTCCACATCGCTATTTCCTATATACATAATTTATCTTGCCATTTCCTCTTTTTGGTCTCATATCATATAAGGTATAATAAAAATATTTTTATATATATGAAAAACCCGTCGTAAATTAAAAAATACTTTTCGGGAATGCTCAGCAGGAAGGGGCATGCTACTCTATTTTCTGAAAAAAAAAATATTTTATCTACCGGATCGTTGTACATTTATTTTAATTTGACTTAGCTTAGGGATTTTGTGTACAAAGAAAAGTAGTCTTTTTTAACTTTAAACTATCTATGCATCTGATCGTAGATTAGATATGTATTGCCTTTCTTTTATATATTACATTAAAGAAAAAAAACGAAGGAGGATTTTCAATGCGGGATCTAAAAACATATCTTTCCGTGGCACCGGTCCTAAGTACTCTATGGTTTGGGGCTTTAGCCGGTCTATTAATAGAAATCAATCGTTTTTTCCCAGATGCGCTGACATTCCCCTTTTTTTAATTCTAGTTTTTGACGTGGTAAGGGGGTAACGAAGATTAGAGATAGAATCAACTATCTGTGATTAATCCCCCCCTTATTTTAATAATATAAAAATATTCGAGGGGAGAAAGACGAAAAGTAGATTCAACCTCATCAAAACTTGGGATCCGGTTCGAATGAAAATCTCTAAAAAAAGGGGGAGAGTGGAAACGAAAATGTGAATCTAGGGTAATAGGTATCATACAGGCTATTAAAATGAGATATTGTGATTAGAAATATAGTTAGAAACCTTTTGATTACGGAGTATTTCTTAAATTTATTTACTATAATTACTCTATTGATTGTGATTGCAACGAAATCTTTCTAATTGTATTTGTATTTCGAGTTAGAAACTTCTATTTTTTGATTTTCCTTTCTTCTTCACTTCGGGACGAAAATAATAATAGAAAGGTGGCTTGAATCAAAAATCCAAAGGAGGTTAGGTTGATGGCTGAGGGTAAAGATGCCCGAGTAAAAGTTATTTTGGAATGTACCGGTTGTGTTCGAAAGAGTGTTAATAAGGAATCAAGGGGCATTTCCAGATATATTACTCAAAAGAATCGACACAATACGCCTAGTCGGTTGGAATTGCGAAAATTCTGTCCCTATTGTTACAGACATACAATTCATGGAGAGATAAAGAAATAGATCGAACCGAACGTCTGCCTATCATTCTTTCAAGGAAGGGGACAAAACTATTTTCGTTCTATTTTATATAAATAAATTATATATTTATATAAATATTATAGAAATATCAAATTTCTATTTTATATATTTATTTTTATTTTATAAATAAAAATATATATATAGAAATAAATAAATATATAAAATAGAAATAAACAAACCAAATCCTATTTCTTAATTCGAATTTTTTTTTTATGTCCAACCGAAATAGGATTTTCGGTATATTATATTTTATATTAAGGAATAAACTAAACAAACTATGAATAAATCTAAGCGACTCCTTATTAAACGCAAGCGACCTTTTCGTAGACGTTTGTCCCCGATCCAACCAGGGGATCGAATTGATTATAGAAACACGAATTTACTTAGTGAATTTATTAGTGAACGGGGAAAAATATTATCTAGGCGAGTAACTAGATTGACCTTGAAACAACAACGATTAATTACTCTTGCTATAAAAAAAGCTCGTATCTTATCTTTGTTACCTTTTATTACTAATCGCAAAAAATTTGAAAGAATCAAGCCGACTACTAGAACTGATAAATTTAGAAACAAAAATAAAAAATTTGAAAGAATCAAGCCGACTACTAGAACTGATAAATTTAGAAACAAAAATAAAAAATTTGAAAGAATCAAGTCGACTACTAGAACTGATAATTTTAGAACCGAAAAAAAAAAATAGGTTTTTTTAGAAAAAAATAGGTCTTTATACAATTGATAATTGAATCAAAAACAAATTCTAATCTTAACTCAAAAATGGGTTGCTGGTTTGTTTTAAAAAATATGAGAATCTAGATTTGATTGCTGTGTCGTAGGATAATAAAAAATCGGGGAATTTTTTTTTGAATAGGTTTTTTGATTTTTTTTATGGATTGTATTTTATCAGACTAATTTCTACTCTACCCTCCCGGAGTTTATTCTCCGGGGGACTTGATTTAAATAATTTTGGGGGATGGATTCTTTCCAATCTTCTTTTTTTATGACCTCATTGGAAATCAAATCATATAAAGACAATTCCTATTTAATATAGCTATTTGCGCAAGTATTTTACGATTAAGAAGCGATTGTCTCTTGCGCAGATCATTTATAAATTTACTATAACTAGAACTAGAGTATAGCCCTTTTTTGCGAATTACTGCGTTTATCCGAGTGATCCACAAACGACGAAAATCTCTCTTTTTCCTATCTCTATCCCGCTGAGCCGAAACCAAAGCCCTTTTTTTCTGTTGAGCAATAGTTCGAGTAAGTTTTGAATGAGCCCCTTGACGGGATAAACAACTTTTTTTTCTACGTTTCCGAGCTATATATCCTCGTCTAACCCTAGTCATTGAATAAATGAAACTTTGATGAATAACTAATTGATTTTCTTTCTTTGAGTTATTCTTTTTTCCCTTCCTGATCGATCTATTAATAACAAAACGTAATTTTCCAATGTATAAAATAAAAATTCCAATGGCTTTTGCTACTATAACCTTCCCGACCACGATTTTTTCTTTTTTTTAGACATTTATTTTGCCTTGAAACAAGACAAAAAAATAAGAAATTGTATTGGTGTATCAAACAAATAAAAAAGAAATGTAAATTCAACTTAAATATAGATGAATAAAGAAATAGTGGGTTCCTTCGTTTCTATGGTTATTTCTTAAACGGTGAGGTCCTCTCTATACACCGGAGCCCTTTACTTCATTTACTGAATGTTATTGATAACTTGTACAGTTCAAACTTTTTGGCTCTACCCATGAATTATCCAGTAATAGGTCTTTTACAATGAGATCCACTTATACAGTAACGGTATTGAATTTTGAAGGTTAGCTAGATAGCTGGCCCTGTTAGTCCGTTCTTGCAAGAATGGGAGCATAATTTTTTTGTTTTGCCCTAAAAATAAGATTACCCGCTTAATGGATAACGTTCGCTACCAATGGGAAATTTTTTCTCATCTTAAATCGGATTTACACCAATGGAAACCATAAATTTCATATGAATAGATCTTTTTCATTTTAGATAGTGACTGGAGTTCTTCCATTTTATCTTATTCACTGGTAATGATCATTAATACTGGAAAAATTCTTTCCTTTCATTTGC